TGGTGGTGTATGATTTGTTTCTATTGATAGAAAGGTTAATAAGTCAATAGGGGGGTGTTAGAGATGAAAAATGTTCATCTATAGATAGATTCAAAATTAAAGTATTATGCCCGTGTTTTAGTAGTCTGTTGCTTAGGTTGGTTGCTTGATGTTAAGTTCGGATGTACTGGCTTCAATTGTGCGTTACACATACTTAGCTCTGTTTTTGGGGTTTGGCAGAGCAACAATAAGTATTTGTATGCTTGTTGGGGTTAACGGGGGGTAAGGGGGGTTTGTCTTAGTTAACTTTGTATCTATTAATACACGTACGTGTGTGCGTGTACGTGTATACGTGTATACGTGTATACGTGTACGTGTACGTGTGTACGCACGTGTACGTGTACGTGTGTGTACGCACGTGTGTGTACGTGTGTGTACGCACGTGTGTGTACGTGTGTGTACGCACGTGTGTGTACGTGTGTGTACGCACGTGTGTGTACGTGTGTGTACGCACGTGTGTGTACGTGTGTGTACGCACGTGTGTGTACGTGTGTGTACGCACGTGTGTGTACGTGTGTGTACGCACGTGTGTGTACGTGTGTGTACGCACGTGTGTGTGTACGTAACGTAACTATGTCCCGCTACCATTGACTAAAATGCGCCTCATGGTTGTATGATGTTGGTAAATGATATTAATTAAGTCCAGCTACAAGTTATTTGACTGCGTCGAGACCTTTACGGTCATAGCTGAGTGATACCGCTTTCCCCCCTAAAAAATTAAAAGATACCAAATGCATGACACCACAGTTATGTGTGATCATGGGCTGATTAGTCATTAGTCCATCGAGATGTCCCATTTGAAGGGTTAGTAGGATTGGATTCAAGAGCTTTCATGGTCCTGAAGTAAGAACCAGATGCCAGGTATAGTTTCAGTGTAGAAACCCCCACATGGCATGGGCCCGGAGCGAGGATTAGGTACACGTTTCACAAGGGTTGCTGATTTCCCGAGGCCTGGTGATTAAGGCGCCTGGGCTAGGTGGAATGCATTCATTATAGTCAACCATATTTTGGGATTTGGTGTTACAATTGTATGTCATCATGTAAGATCAACCATTTAATGTGCATGCTTATATGCATGGGGCAAACCATTAATGCACGATATACATGGGGGGGATGGGGGGGGACATATAATGTACGACGTACATAGGTCAGGGCGTGTTGATACTGTGATGGCACAGTAAGGTAGTGTAATATATGAATTGGGGGTAGAGGGTTGGGTGAGTGTCAGGGAATAGTTTAAATAGAATGTCAGCTTTGGGTGCTGATGGTGGGGGTTCGTTCCTCTTCCTTGAGTCTTAGGGAGGGTTGTGTCCTCCATTTTTGGTTTACAAGACCAAGGTAATACGGTATACTACGAAGACTCTTCATTTTAGGATATTATTTTCGATAATGCTGGCGATGGGTATAAATACTAGGAGGATTGCAAAGTATAGGATTGAGGCTAATTGTCCGATGGTGATGTAGGGGTGTTCGACTGGTTGTCCTCCGATTCATGTTAGAGTAAGTAGGTCTGCTACTAGTAGTCAGAACAAGCATTGGCTGATGGGTCGGAATATTATTCCTCGTTGTTTTGATGTATGGAGTAGGGGAGCGATGGCGAGGATTAGGATAGAGAGCACTAGGGCTAGTACTCCTCCAAGTTTGTTAGGGATGGATCGTAGGATTGCATAGGCGAATAGGAAATATCATTCGGGCTTGATATGTGGTGGGGTGCTTAGGGGGTTAGCGGGAGTGTAGTTGTCGGGATCTCCTAGTAGGTCGGGTGAGAATAGCACTAGAAGTATAAGAACTAGGATTAGAAGTAAGGCCCCCAAGATGTCCTTGATTGTATAGTATGGGTGGAATGGAATTTTATCTGAGTCGGACGAGATTCCAGAGGGGTTGTTGGATCCTGTTTCGTGTAGGAATAATAGGTGGACTGCTGCTAATGCTAATACTACAAATGGTAGGATAAAGTGGAAGGCGAAGAATCGTGTTAGGGTTGCTTTGTCAACTGAGAATCCTCCTCAGATTCATTGTACTAGATCAGTCCCGATGTAGGGGATTGCTGATAGTAGGTTGGTGATAACGGTTGCTCCTCAAAATGATATTTGCCCTCATGGTAGGACGTAGCCTATGAATGCTGTGGCTATGACGGTGAATAGTAGGATAATGCCGATGTTTCATGTTTCTATAAATGTATAAGAGCCGTAGTATAGTCCTCGTCCTACATGTATGTATAGGCAGATGAAGAATATAGAAGCTCCGTTAGCGTGTATATATCGGATAATTCAGCCATAATTTACGTCTCGGCAGATATGGGTTACTGATGAGAAAGCTGTGGTTGTATCTGAGGTGTAATGTATGGCTAGGAATAGGCCTGTTAGGATTTGTAAAATTAGGCAGATCCCGAGGAGGGATCCGAAGTTTCATCATGCTGAGATGTTTGATGGTGTGGGTAGGTCGATAAATGAGCTATTGATGATTTTGATTAGTGGGTGAGTTTTTCGGATGTTGGTCATTAGTGTTCTTATAGTTGAATTACAACGATGGCTTTTCATGTCATTGGTCATGGTTAGATTCCATGTGAGAATTATGGTTACGTACATTGTATTTATTTTAAGTATTATTTTTGTTATTAGTTTTGTAGGATTTTCTTCTAAGCCTTCTCCTGTTTATGGTGGTCTTGTTTTAATTATTGGTGGGGCTGTTGGTTGTGGTATTGTGTTAAGTTTTGGAGGGTCTTTTTTAGGATTAATGGTTTTCTTAATTTATTTAGGGGGTATGCTTGTTGTTTTTGGTTATACTACTGCTATGGCTACTGAGCAGTACCCTGAAGTTTGGATTTCTAATAAGGCTGTGTTGGGTGCGTTTGTTATGGGTCTATTATCAGAGTTATTGCTTGCTTGTTATATTTTAAAGGACGATGAGGTTGGTATTGTGTTTGAGTTTAATGGTATGGGTGATTGGGTAATTTATGATACGGGGGACTCAGGGTTCTTTAGCGAGGAGGCCATGGGTATTGCGGCTTTATATAGTTATGGTACTTGATTGGTTATTGTAACTGGGTGATCTCTTCTTACTGGAGTGTTGGTAATTATGGAGGTTACTCGTGGAAATTAGTTATTATTAAGGCTAGGATTAGGGTGATGATGAAGGAGAGAAAATATAGTTTGATTAGGCCTTTTTGATTAGAGACGGTAATTGATGATTTTATGTGGAAATAAGAGATAGATTTTGGTAGTGTATTTTCTAGTCAGATTGTATCCATTAGTGTTGAAGCCAGTTTTTGGCTCATTGATAGGTTGATTGATGGTATGTAGCGGTGCATGATAGTGGGAAAGTATCCAAGGAGGTTGGAGAATTTAAATAGGTTTGATGGGTATGTGAGTTTAAGGTTTTGTGAGGCAAGATTTAGTTCTAGTGCTAATATGAAGCCTAGGAGTGTTACGGCTAGGGCTGTTAATTTCCAGTAATAGGGTATGGTTATTTGTGGGGTGGTAGTAGGTGTAATGTTGTAGGAGATTAGGTAACCTGCAAAAATGCTTCCTAGTAGTAGACGTTTGATAGAGTTGATTAGGAGTGGGCTGTTCTCGTTGGTTGTGATTATGGGGCTGAAGCGGGGTTGTCCTAGGAGTGCGAAGAATATAATTCGGGTGCTGTAGGCGGCCGTTATGGATGTGGCGATGAGGGTTAGTAGTAGGGCTCAGGCGTTGGTATACGACGTGTTGGCGGTTTCGATGATTAGATCTTTGGAGTAGAATCCTGTGAGGAATGGTATTCCTGTAAGTGCTAGGCTTCCTACGATTAGTGAGGTGGTGGTAAATGGTAGAACTTTGTATAAGCCTCCTATTTTTCGAATGTCTTGTGCGTCATTTAGGCTGTGGATAATGGATCCGGAGCATATGAATAGTATGGCCTTAAAGAATGCGTGGGTGCAGATATGTAGGAAGCCTAGATATGGTTGATTAATGCCGATCGTGACAATTATTAGTCCTAGCTGGCTTGAGGTTGAGAATGCGATGATTTTCTTGATGTCATTTTGGGTTAGTGCGCAGATTGCTGTGAATAGAGTGGTGATAGCTCCAAGGCAAAGGGTAATTGTTTGTATTATTATGTTATGTTCTATTAATGGGTGAAATCGGATTAGGAGAAATACTCCTGCTACTACTATAGTGCTTGAGTGTAGTAGGGCGGATACTGGGGTAGGTCCTTCCATGGCTGAGGGTAGTCATGGGTGAAGTCCGAATTGGGCTGATTTTCCGGTTGCTGCTAGTAGAAGACCTATGAGTGGTATATTTAGGTTGTTGTGGTGGGTAATAAAAATCTGTTGGAATTCTCATGTGTTTAAGTTAATTAGAAATCATGCTATAGCCATGATGAAGCCTACGTCTCCAATGCGGTTGTAAAGGACTGCTTGGAGGGCGGCTGTGTTTGCGTCGGTTCGTCCGTGTCATCATCCAATGAGGAGGAATGATATGATACCTACTCCTTCTCAGCCGATGAATAGTTGAAACAGGTTGTTTGCGGTAACTAAAATTATTATGGTAATGAGGAATATTAGTAGGTATTTGAAGAATCGGTTGATAAAGGGGTCTGAGTGTATGTACCATATTGAAAATTCTATGATAGATCATGTAACGAAAAGGGCTACGGGTATGAAAATTATGGAGAAGTAATCTAGTTTAAAGCTTAGTGTGAGTTTTGTGGTTTGGATAGTTATTCAGTGTCAGTTTGAGATAATTATCTCTTGTCCTGAGTAGATGAATATTGTTGTGGGGATTATGCTGACTATGAAGGCATATGAGATAGTGGTTTTTACGTATTGTGGGTAAAGTTTATTTTTGTAGATTGGAGTGCTAGTCAAAATAATTGGAAGTGTGAGTATAAATAATGATGTGATGATAGAGGAGGCAAATAGGTTAATTACTTTTATTTGGAGTTGCACCAATTTTTTGGTTCCTAAGACCAATGGATTACTTCTATCCTTTAAAAGTTGAAAAAGCCATGTTTCTATACATGGAGGCATGAGTTAGCAGTTCTTGCGTTCTTTTTCGGTAAATAAAAAGGTTTGAGCTTTTATCGTTAGATTCACAATCTAATATCTTTTTTAGACTATATTTACAGTAGATGGGTCCTAGGATGATTTTGGGGTTGAGTGATAGTAGCAGGAGAGGTATTAGGTGGAGTATTATTAGAGCGTTTTCTCGTGTGAATGAGGGTTTAATATTTTTAATATGATGGGTGTATTTGCCGCGTTGTGTGGTAATTAGTATATATAGTGAGTATAGGGCGGTAATGATGATGTTAGCTCCTATTAGGATAACAGTGATATTAGATCATGAGAATGAGGCTATTACTACGAACAGTTCTCCAATTAGATTGATGGAGGGGGGAAGTGCTAAGTTAGTGAGACTTGCTAACAGTCATCATGCTGCTATTAGGGGGAGGAGTACTTGCAGTCCACGTGCGAGGATTATAGTTCGGCTGTGGGTACGTTCGTAATTGGAGTTAGCCAGGCAGAAAAGTATAGAAGATGTTAAGCCGTGGGCAATTATTAAGGCTGTTGCTCCTATGTAACTTCATGGTGTTTGAATTAGGATTGCTACAATAACTAGGGCTATATGACTGACAGAGGAGTATGCGATTAGGGATTTAAGGTCTGTTTGGCGTAAGCAGATGGAGCTTGTTATGATTATACCTCATAGCGATAGTATTATAAAGGGGTATGCTATGAAGCTTGTTAGTGGGTTTAGAAGTGTTGTAATTCGTATCATACCATAGCCTCCTAATTTTAGGAGCACTGCGGCTAGTACTATGGATCCGGCGATAGGTGCTTCTACGTGGGCTTTGGGTAGTCATAGGTGAAGGCCGTATAGGGGTATTTTTACCATGAACGCCATCATACATGCTAGTCATAGGAGAATATTGGATCAGGAGTTTGATATAGGTTGGGTTCAGAGTTGAATTATCAGGAAGTTTAACGTACCTATGTTATTTTGGACAAATAATAGTGCTACCAGTAGGGGTAGGGATCCTGTTAGGGTATAAAATAGGAAGTATATCCCTGCGTTTAGACGTTCTGTTTGATTTCCTCACCGGGTAATAATGATTAGAGTAGGTACTAGGGTTGCTTCAAATAGGATATAGAATATGATCAGTTCTGTGGCGGTAAATGTCATGATTAGGAATAGCTGTAGTAGAATTAGTATTGTGATGAATAATTTCTTTCGGGTTGGTGATTCTTTTGATAAGTGGTGCTGGCTAGCTATGAGTATTAAGGGTAGGAGTCATGTTGTAAGTGCTAGTAAAGGGGCTGATAGGGAGTCTGTAAAGAATAATAGGGATAGATTTATGCAGTTGTCGCCGGGTTGATTTAGAAAGGATAGGCTAATGAGGCTAATTAGTAGGCTGTAGATTGTTGTGTTAATTCAGATTATACTAGATATTGATATTCATGTCAAGGGTATAAGTATTATAGTAGGGAGGATAATTTTTAGCATGGTAGAAGATTTAGATTCTGTACGTAGTCAGTTCCGTATGTATTGGATACCATTACTAGGAGTGATAATCCTAGGGCTGCTTCGCAGGCGGCGAAGACGAGTAAGATAATAGGAGTTATGCTGGCTAATGTGAAGTGGTTATTTAGAATTGTTACCGTTATTATTACGAATAATGATAATATTATACCTTCTAGGCAGAGTAAAGAAGATATTAGGTGGGACCGGTATATGAGCAGCCCTATGAGAGATATGATGAAGGCCAAGAAGATGTTGGCGTATACTATGGACATTTGATAATTATGATGTAAGTCATAATTTAATGAGTCGAAATCATTTGTTTTGGATTAAACTAATTATCATATTCTGTTCATTCTAGTCCTTTTTCAGTTCATTCATAGGCTAGGCTTGCGGCCAGGAGTGAGATGAGTAGGAGCGCTATGGTGAGTATGGTGGTTAAGTTATCTGTATGAGATGCTCATGGAAGTGGTAAAAGTAGGGCAATCTCTAGGTCGAATAGTAGAAATGTAATAGCTACTAGGAAAAACTTCATGGAGAAGGGCAGGCGTGCCGATCCTATAGGGTCGAATCCACATTCGTAGGGGCTGGCTTTTTCTGAGTATGTATTTAGTTGAGGGAGTCAGAACGCGATTAACATAAGCAGAGAGGCTAAGATTGTATTGGTAAATAGGGTTAATACTATGTTTATTGCTTCTTTCTGGGCTGAACCAGAGCTGGTTGATTGGAAGTCAACTGTACTGACTATACTAAAGAAGCAGGATCCTCATCAATAAATAGATACGTATAGGAATAGTCATACTACGTCTACGAAATGTCAGTATCAAGCGGCGGCTTCAAATCCAAAATGGTGGTTGGATGTGAAGTGGAATTTCAATTGTCGTATGAAGCACACAATTAGGAAAGTTGAGCCAATAATTACGTGTAACCCGTGGAATCCTGTTGCTATAAAGAAAGTGGATCCGTAGATTCCATCGGAAATTGTGAAGGAGGTTTCGTAGTACTCTGAGGCCTGCAGTAGTGTGAAGTAAATACCTAAGGAGATGCTGATAAATAGTGCTTGAAGCATGTGTTTGCGATTTCCTTCTATTAGGCTGTGATGGGCTCAGGTAATTGATACTCCCGAGGCTAAAAGTACAGAAGTATTTAGTAGTGGGACTTCTATAGGGTTCAGGGGAGTAATGCCTGTGGGTGGTCAACATCCTCCTAGTTCAGGGGTAGGTGCTAGGCTGGAGTGGTAGAAGGCTCAGAAAAAACCGGCAAAGAAAAATACTTCTGATACAATAAAGAGGATTATGCCATATCGTAAGCCTTTTTGGACGATTGGGGTATGGTGGCCTTGGAATGTGCTTTCTCGGATAATGTCTCGTCATCATTGGTATATAGTTAGAGTATTGGTTGTGAGACCTAAGAGAAGTAGGTATACTGAGTTAAAGTGAAATCATATAATTAGGCCGGATGTCATAAGAAGGGCTGAGAGAGCTCCTGTTAAAGGTCATGGACTGGGGTTGACTATATGATATGCATGGGTCTGGTGGGTCATTAGGTATTGTCATGTAGATATAAGCTTACTAGTAGGGTAAAGACGTAGGCTTGAATGAGGGCTACAGCGAATTCAAGGATGGTAAGTAGAATGAGGATGGTAAAAGTAATAAGTGCCGTAGTGGTGCTGATATCTATAAGGGCGAGGGTGGCCCCTCCAATTAGGTGAATTAGTAGGTGGCCTGCGGTAATATTGGCTGTTAACCGTACGGCTAGGGCTATAGGTTGAATAAATAGGCTAATAGTTTCGATGATTACCAGTATTGGGATAAGGAGTAAAGGTGTTCCTTGGGGCAGAAAGTGGGCTAAAGATGCTTTCGTTTTGTATCGGAATCCTGTGATGACTGTTCCTGCTCATAAGGGAATGGCTATCCCTAGATTTATAGACAGTTGGGTGGTAGGGGTGAATGAATGTGGTAGAAGGCCTAATAGGTTGGTGGTTCCGATAAATAGGATTAGTGATATAAGTATTAGTGCTCACGTTTGTCCTTTGTGGTTGTGAATTGACAGTATTTGTTTTGATGTCAGTTGAATTAGTCATTGTTGGATTGAGGTAAGACGATTATTAACTAGTCGATTGGGAGAGGGAAATAGAATACTTGGAAATAAGATAATTAGGATAACGATAGGAAGACCTATTATTGTAGGGGTAGTGAAAGAGGCGAATAGATTTTCGTTCATTTTTCTTCTCAAGGCGTGTTGTTTTTTAGTGGTGTAGTCTGTTTTGGTTCTGGGTTCATTGGAAAGAGATGCTTGGAGATTTTTAGTTGAAATGTGATGAATAGGGTTAGGATTATTGATAGAATTACAATAAACCATGTTGATGTATCTAGTTGTGGCATTTCATTAAGGGGAGGTTTGGGCACTCTCAGTCTTTAACTTAAAAGGTTAACGCTTTATAGCTTCTTAATGATTAAAGCATTGAGGTAGATCATTTCTCGAAGTGAGATAATGGGACTAATTCGAGAACAATAGGTATAAAGCTATGGTTGGAACCGCAGATTTCTGAACACTGACCGTAGTACAGTCCTGGTCGTATAGCCATTAGGGTTGTCTGGTTTAGTCGTCCTGGGATGGCGTCAGTTTTTAGTCCTAGGGATGGTACGGCTCATGAGTGAAGTACGTCTTCTGACGAGATTAGCATGCGAATAGTTATTTCTATTGGAAGAACTACTCGATTATCTACTTCTAATAGTCGTAGTTCTCCAGGTTTTAGTTCTTGCGTAGGGATTATGTATGAATCAAAGTTTAGGTCTTCATAGTCTGTGTATTCATAGCTTCAGTATCATTGATGTCCTATAGTTTTTACGGTTAAGGAGGGGTTGTTGATTTCGTCTATTATATAGAGGATTCGTAGTGATGGTAGGGCGATTAAAATTAAGATAATAGCGGGCAGAATTGTTCATACTGTTTCTACCTCCTGTGCATCTATTGTGCTTGTATGGGTGAGTTTTGTGGTTAGCATGAGTGAGATAATATATAGTACTAATGAGCTAATTAGAAATACGATTATTAATGTGTGATCATGGAAGTGTAGCAATTCTTCTATAATAGGGGAGGTTGCGTCTTGTAGGCCTATTTGGAGGGGGTATGCCATGGAGGCATAAAGGGTTTTAACCTATAATTTAACTTTGACAAAGTTATGTAATTTTTACTAATGCCTCTTGATTGAGAAAGACATAAAGGTTATGGTATTGGCTTGAAACCAGTTTCAGGGGGTTCGACTCCTTCCTTTCTTATTTTAATACAACGTAAGTAGGTTCTTCAAATGTATGGTAGGGAGGGGGGCATCCGTGCAGTCATTCGATATTAGTTGTAGTCAGTTCAACTGCTGCTACTTCTCGTTTAGACGCGAAGGCTTCTCAGATTATGAATGCCATTAGCATTACCGCTGTGAGTGAAATGAATGAGCCTATAGAGGAAACTGTATTTCATATTGTGTAGGCATCTGGATAGTCGGAATATCGTCGTGGTATTCCTGATAGGCCTAAGAAGTGTTGGGGAAAGAATGTTATATTAACCCCTACAAATATAATTGTGAAGTGAATTTTTGCTCAGGTATCATCGAGTGTGTAGCCTGAAAATAGGGGGAATCAGTGAACAAATCCACCCATGATAGCAAATACTGCTCCTATTGATAAGACATAGTGGAAGTGTGCTACTACGTAATATGTGTCGTGAAGAACGATGTCCAGTGATGAGTTTGCTAGAACGATACCTGTGAGGCCCCCTACTGTGAATAGAAAGATAAAACCTAGGGCTCATAGCATAGCTGGGGATCATTTAATATTACCCCCGTGTAGAGTGGCCAGTCAACTGAATACTTTGACTCCTGTTGGAATTGCGATGATTATAGTAGCTGAGGTAAAGTATGCTCGTGTGTCAACGTCTATTCCTACAGTGAATATATGGTGGGCTCATACAATGAAACCCAGGAAGCCGATGGACATTATTGCTCATACTATTCCCATATAACCGAAAGGTTCTTTTTTCCCTGAATAATAGGTAACGATGTGTGAAATTATTCCGAACCCTGGAAGAATTAAGATATATACTTCGGGATGTCCAAAGAATCAGAATAGGTGTTGATATAGAATAGGGTCACCTCCTCCTGCAGGGTCGAAAAATGTTGTATTTAGGTTTCGGTCTGTGAGTAGTATGGTGATGCCAGCTGCTAGAACTGGTAGTGATAGCAGTAGAAGTACTGCTGTGATTAATACGGATCATACGAACAGCGGGGTTTGATATTGGGATATTGCAGGAGGTTTTATGTTGATGATGGTAGTAATAAAGTTGATAGCGCCAAGAATGGACGATACACCTGCCAGGTGAAGGGAAAAGATTGTTAGGTCTACGGATGCTCCTGCATGGGCTAAATTACCGGCTAGAGGAGGGTAGACGGTTCATCCAGTTCCGGCACCTGCTTCTACTATGGAGGAAGCCAGTAGTAGTAGGAAGGATGGTGGTAGAAGTCAGAAACTTATATTATTTATTCGAGGGAATGCTATGTCAGGAGCGCCAATTATTAGGGGCACTAGTCAGTTCCCGAAGCCGCCAATTATAATAGGTATCACCATGAAGAAGATTATTACAAATGCGTGAGCGGTGACAATCACGTTGTAGATTTGATCATCTCCTAGTAGAGCGCCAGGCTGTCCTAGTTCCGCGCGGATTAAGAGACTGAGGGCGGTGCCTACTATACCAGCTCATGCACCGAACAGTAAGTAGAGGGTACCGATATCTTTATGATTTGTAGAAAATAATCATCGATTTATGAACATAGGTAAAATGGCTGATAAAAGCATTAGACTGTAAATCTAATTATGGAGGTCTGAGTCCTTCTTTTACCAAGTCCTGTAGTGAATTGTCACGTTGAATTGCAAATTCAAAGAAGCAGCTTCAACCCTGCCGGGGCTTCTCCCGCCTTTTTTTTCTACGCGGCGGGAGAAGTAGATTGAAGCCAGTTGACTAGGGTTTTTAGCTGTTAACTAAAGTTTCGTGGGATAAAGGCCCACCGATCTAGTAAGGGCTTAGCTTAATTAAAGTAGTTGATTTGCATTCAGTTGATGTAAGATAGAGTCTTGCAGTCCTTAAGATGATTTCAGAGATTAAGTTAATAGTACTTACTTAGGGCTTTGAAGGCCCTTGGTCTTTTTAGCCTAAATCTCTATTCTAGGATTGATATCATTGGGGTTATGGGAAGTAGTATGGTTGAGGCGATGATTAGTGGTGGCAGGAGGATGATTTTTTTTGTGCTCTCAAATTGTCATTTTATTTTTATGTTGTTTACTGAGGGGAATATAGTTAGTGTTGTGGTGTAGGATAGTCGTATGTAGAAGTACAGGTTTAGGAGTGCTGTGATAGCTATGAATGTCGGTAGGATAATTATGTCATTTTTTGTTAATTCTTGGATAATCATTCATTTAGGTGTAAAGCCTGAAAGGGGTGGAAGGCCTCCTAGGGATATTATTAGTGTTAAGATTAGGGATGTTATGAGTGGTAGTTTGTTTCATGTATGGGATAGTGATAGTGTCGTCGTGGATGAGTTGTGTATAAATAATATGAATGTGCTTAGAGTTATTGTGATGTAAATTACGAGGTTTAGGACTATTAGGGTGGGATTGTACGTTAGGATAATAGCTATTCATCCTATGTGGGCGATTGATGAGTAGGCTATGATTTTTCGGAGTTGAGTTTGGTTTAGTCCTCCTCAGCCTCCAATTAGTACTGATGCGATTGCTATGGTGATTAGTAGTTTAGGGTTGATAGATGGTGAGATTTGGTAGAGGACGGATAGTGGCGCAATTTTCTGTCATGTTAGCAGGATTATACCCGAGGACAGTGGGATTCCTTGTGTTACTTCAGGTACTCAGAAGTGGAAGGGGGCTATGCCGAGTTTTATTGTTAGGGCAATGGTTACTAGGCTTGATGCGATGGGGTTGGGGATTTTTGAGATTGTTCATTGTCCTGAGAACATCAGATTGATAATGATGCCTATTATCAGGATTATGGATGCGGTGGCTTGTGTTAGGAAGTATTTTGTGGATGCTTCTATAGCCCGTGGGTTATATTTTTTTATTAGGATTGGAATAATTGCTAGTATGTTTATTTCAAATCCGATTCAGGTTAATAGTCAATGGGAGCTTGTAAGGACGATTATGGTTCCTGATATAACGGTTGTTGTGATGATAATGAGGATAGGGGGTTTTATTAGTACGGGAAGGGGATAAACCAACATTTTCGGGGTATGGGCCCGATAGCTTATTTAGCTGACCTTACTGTAGAGCATGGTGTATTTGGGTAGCACGAAGATTTTTGAGTTCTTAAGATTAGGTTCGATTCCTATTGTTCTAGAAATAAGAGGGTTTTAACCTCTATTATTTACTCTATCAAAGTAACTCTTTTGTCAGACATATTTCTTATGTTTGAGGAGGGACGCTTGCTGAGATGATAGGTAGGGTTACGTGTCATATGCATAAGGCTAATGTGAGGGGTAGGAAGTTTTTTCATAGAAGATGTATTAGTTGGTCGTATCGGAATCGTGGGTATGATGCTCGGATTCATAGAAATAGGATTGTTAGTGTTAGGGTTTTTGTGGTAAAGTTGATAGTGTATAGTTCAGGTATGTATGGATTGTGGAATGCTCCGAAGAATAGGAGGGTTGTAAAGATGTTTATTATGATGATGTTGGCGTATTCTGCTAGGAAGAATATGGCGAATGGGCCTGCTGCGTATTCTACATTAAATCCTGATACGAGTTCTGATTCTCCTTCTGTTAGGTCGAATGGGGCGCGGTTAGTTTCTGCTAGGGTGGATACGAATCATATTATGGCTAATGGTCATGCGGGGAAGATTAGTCATAGGTGTTCTTGGGTGGTAATTAGTGTGGATAGAGTGAAGGATCCGTTTATTAGTAGAACAGATAGGAGAATGATGGCTAGGGTTACTTCGTATGAGATTGTCTGGGCTACGGCTCGTAAGGCTCCGATTAGGGCGTATTTTGAGTTTGAGGCTCATCCAGATCATAGAATTGAGTAAACGGCTAGGCTTGATATTGCTAGTATGAATAGTACTCCTAGGTTTATGTTGATGAGGGGATATGGTATGGGTAGGGGAACTCATATGGTTAGGGCTAGGGCTAGGGCTAGAATAGGGGCTATAATAAATATGGTTGTAGAGGATGTTAAAGGTCGTAGGGGTTCTTTGGTGAATAGTTTTACAGCGTCCGCAATGGGTTGTAGGAGTCCGTAGGGTCCTACGATGTTGGGTCCCTTTCGGAGTTGTATGTAGCCTAGTACTTTTCGTTCTACTAATGTTAGGAAAGCTACAGCAAGGAGGATTGGGATGATTAGTGAGATAATGTTAATTATAAACATAGTGTTAGGGAGAGGAATTGAACCTCTGAAAATAAAGGTTTAAGTTTTATGCAATTGCCGGGCTCTGCCACCCTAACAAGTCCTGTTTCTTGGACTATACGGAGGGATTGGACTGGTTAGATTGAGATTATATCATCTATTGGTCTTAAGGCGCCTTGTTGAGGTGGGCCTTGTTTCTCTTGTCCTTTCGTACTGGGAGAAACTAGTTAATAGATAGAAACCGACCTGGATTGCTCCGGTCTGAACTCAGATCACGTAGGACTTTAATCGTTGAACAAACGAACCCTTAATAGCTGCTGCACCATTAGGATGTCCTGATCCAACATCGAGGTCGTAAACCCTATTGTCGATATGGACTCTTAAATAGGATTGCGCTGTTATCCCTAGGGTAACTTGTTCCGTTGATCAATTTTCTTGGATCAATTAATGATGCGATATTTTGACTGGTTTGTCTAGATTAATATCACTCGGAGGTTGTTTTGTTCTCCGAGGTCACCCCAACCTAAATTGTTAATCCATTATAGAGTTATTTTATTCCTTGTTGGTTAATTAGACATATTCTATTGGATTAGTTAATTGAAGCTCCATAGGGTCTTCTCGTCTTATTGTTATATTCCCGCCTCTTCACGGGAAGGTCAATTTCACTGATTGGAAGTAAGAGACAGTTAAACCCTCGTGTGGCCATTCATACAAGTCCTTATTTATAGAACAAATGATTATGCTACCTTTGCACGGTCAGGATACCGCGGCCGTTTAACTTACGTCACTGGGCAGGCAGTGCCTCCAATACTAGTAATGCTGGAGGTGATGTTTTTGGTAAACAGGCGGGGTTTGTGTTTGCCGAGTTCCTTTTACTTCTTTTAATCTTTCCTTAATTGCATTCCTGTGTTGGTTTAACAATTGGTTTGATAGATACATTAATTGGTTAATTATTTTTATCTTGTTGTTAACTACCAGCGGTTATCCGTTTCGGTTATAAGTTTATGCAAGGAGAAAAAGTATTCTTGTTACTCATATTAGCATTGTCTCTTCTATAATTTGATAGATTGACCCAGTAGTACGTTAGGAGTTATCTTGAATTCTTTTGGTATTATGTTGGTTGAGTCGTTGAGCTTTAACGCTTTCTTAATTGATGGCTGCTTTTAGGCCTACTATGGTTTTGTTTACATTTACTCTCTAAGTAAGGTTGTATCCTTGATCTAAAAAGCTGTACCTTTTTAGATTATATTTTAAACCTACATTAAAATTCTGGGGGTTTTGGGTAGGTTTAAAGTTGAACTAAGATTCTATCCTGGGTAACCAGCTATCACCAGGCTCGTTAGGCTTTTCACCTCTACCTGAGAATCTTCTCACTATTTTGCTACATAGATGAGTTCATCCCGGGGGATTGTTCGCAGGTAGCTCGTCTGGTTTCGGGGGGCTTAGCTTAAGTTCTCTTTGTTAAGTTGTTCTAGCTAATTCATTATGCAAAAGGTAGAAGGGGTAATCTTTGCTATTTTTTACTTTAAATTTCTCTTTCATCTTTCCCTTGCGGTACTATCTCTATAGCTCCAGTTAAAATTTCTATCTCCTATACTTTAGTGTATAATTAAATGTTTTGTTTGATTTATATTTTGTAGTTTAATTGTTTGTTGTTTGGGCTAGCTTTAGTTCAAAGTGGTCATTGGATGTGAAATCTTCTGGGTGTAAGCCAGACGCTTTGTTTAAGCTACACTTTGGTTTGTCCAAGCACACTTTCCAGTATGCTTACCTTGTTACGACTTGTCTCCTCTATGTGTTTTGTATTGGTCTTATGTAGGTTAAAGTGTTTATTTGAGGAGGGTGACGGGCGGTGTGTGCGTGCTTCATGGCCCGGTTCAATTAAGCTCTCTATTCTTAGTTTACTACTAAATCCACCTTTAGTTTATTAATTTCATAAAAACTTTCGTATGATTGTTCTTGTTTAGAAAATGTAGCCCATTTCTTCCCACTCCATGGGTTACACCTTGACCTAACTTTTTTATGTAGCGATTATTGTGCTTACTTTTGTTCCTTTTAAGGGTTTGCTGAGGATGGCGGTATATAGACTGGATTAGCAAGGAGTGGTGAGGTTTATCGGGGTTTATCGATTATAGAACAGGCTCCTCTAGAGGGGTGTGAAGCACCGCCAAGTCCTTTGAGTTTTAAGCTGTTGCTAGTAGTTCTCTGGCGAATAGTTTTGTTACGTGAATTATTTGTGTTTAGGGCTAAGCATAGTGGGGTATCTAATCCCAGTTTGGGTCTTAGCTATCGTGTGGTCAGAGTTGATAAAGTCACTTTCGTAGTTTGTTTTATGTTAACGGTAGCTTTTTACGGCTTGGTTAGATTTTAACTTTAGTGTGAGTTAATCCTTAACACGCTTTACGCCGAGGGCCTATTAATTTGGGTTAATCGTATGACCGCGGTGGCTGGCACGAAATTTACCAACCCCATAGGTTTAGTATAGCTTAGTCGAACTTTCGTTCATGGCTTAATTTTTATTACTGCTGTATCCCGTGGGGGTGTGGTTGAGCAAGGCGTTGTGAGCTACTAGTTTAGTGTGCTTGATACCTGCTCCTTTTAATCGATTAGCTGGGATTTGGAGGGCACTTTCACCGGGGCGTGGAGGCTTGCATGTATAATCTTACTAAGAATTAATAGGAAGGCCAGGACCAAACCTTTGTGTTTATGGAGCCTTGTGGCTCATCTAGGCATTTTCAGTGCCTTGCTTTAGGTTTATTAAGCTACATTAAC